AAACTATGGTGGACTAACTGATTTTTACATCAGTTGATGAAAGAGCCCAATGCAACAAAATGCATGTTGGGTCTTTGAAACAGTTCGAATCATTTCGATAATAATAAGTTTTCTCTGTTTTACCGAGAAGGTCTACGGTTCGAGTCCGTATAGCCCTAATACATTCCAACAGACCTAATTGGTATTTGTCAAATCTCGGATCAAATACCCATCTCTCTTCATCCACTTTCATGAAGAAATTACATATGTTCTTTATCATCTTTTTATTCTTTTTGTTTTAAATTGAATTTCTTCTTTACTATATTACTCTTACTATATTACTATACTATTACTATAGTATATTACTAGAATTACTATCTATATCTATTATCTATAATTATTCTAAGTTAATATAAGATAGGGAATTCTTTACTTTAACTTTCTATTTATTTATAAGATATAAGATCAATAGAAAAATAGAAAATATATAAATAAAAATATATAAATATATATAAGATATATAAGATTATATAAGATAATAAGTATAAATTATATAAGATAATAAGTATAAACTAAGTATAAGAATAGAAACTAAGTATAAGAATAGAAACTAAGTATAAGAATAGAAACTAAGTATAAGAATAAGTAGAATAGAAAAGAAAAAGAACTAAGTATAAGAGCATTCTATATTACACATCACATATAGAAAGAGAATTGAAAGGAGAAAAAAAAAAGAGAGAAAAAAAGGAAAAAGAAAGTAAAGAATATCTATTCCGATCTGTCTTAATGAATTAATTTCATTTGTATGAGGTATTAAGAAATACCTATCCGATACATTATTCACGTGTCAGGAACCAGATTTGAACTGGTGACACGAGGATTTTCAGTCCTCTGCTCTACCAACTGAGCTATCCCGACCATTTCCCGTGCATCATCCTAGCAGAGTACTTCTATCTATGTCAATAATGAAAAGAACTAAAAACTATGTCAATAATGAAAAGAACTAAAAAAGAAAATCTTAACAAATTGGCTCTAGCCCTTTAAATTCTTGGATCTTCAAAAAGAAGACTTTTTTTGTCAAAAAGATATAGACTATGAATGATTCAATAACGGAGATTCCTTGAATATATATCTTCATATCGTATTATAAAAAACAAATGAGATTGGATTGAAAAAAGATACGAGGATTTATATTTGGATCCATTTGCGAAAGAACAGAGTGAATAAAATGAGAAAGATATTTCATTTTGTTTAAACTGAGTCACTGATGAAAAAAAAATGAATAAAGAGGATGAGGATAAATAAAGAGCGAGGAAGTAAAATGGGTTTTTTATTGGGGATAGAGGGACTTGAACCCTCACGATTGAAAAATTCGACGGATTTTCCTCTTACTATAAATTTCATTGTTGTCGGTATTGACATGTAAAATGGGACTCTCTCTTTATTCTCGTCCGATTAAATTTCAAAAAATCTATCAAAAATTCTGGAATGAATAATTTGATTATTGAATATTCGAATTCTATTCTTTTTTCATTAGAATGATAGAGATCAAAAAGATATATGAAAAATTGAAGTTGAAAAAAGAATAGAAATATAGGGTTTCTTATAGATCCTTATCTCATACTATTATATTACTCATATTAATAATATTATTAATAATATAATATTAATAAATATTAATAGAAAGAAAGAGAAGATTTTTATTTTCATATATAAATTTCATATTTCATTCATATTTCATATATAAATTATAAATATATAGAGATACAGAATAGAATTCGATATTAAGATTTGGGTTGTGATTAATCGTTTGCTATGTCAGTATGTATACGTACGTCTTAGGTATATAATACGTATCCTTTCTGTCATTTCGATAGAAGTCTTTTAGCTACTAACGTAACGTAATCAATTTCATTCGTTAGAACAGCTTCCATTGAGTCTCTGCACCTATCCCCTTTTTATTCTCATTTTTCATCTTTCATCGTTTTTTCTCTCGAAACAAAGATTTGGCTCAGGATTGCCCTTTTTTAGTTCCAGGGTTTCTCTGAATTTGGAAGTTACCACTTAGCAGGTTTCCATACCAAGGCTCAATCCAATCAAGTCCGTAGCGTCTACCAATTTCGCCATATCCCCTTTCCTTTGAGACAAGAATCCAGCTGTAATTCCACCCACCTCTTTCATTTATCTTGGCACTATTGAATCCATTAGGTAATGATTCAATATTGAAAAAGTGTATGCTGTTATTTTATTTTTTTCCTCTATTCTATATTATATCATTTCATCTATAAACCCTATTTTTTCAATGTAAAATGATTTTATCATTGATCTATCCGCAATTCAATATGGATAGATATATACCACATATATATATATGCCTTTCCTCCTCCTTCATTTTTACAGTGTAGTTTTGAATAGTGGAACGGTCGATATTCATTCTTCTTTTTTTTTTTCATTTTGAATTCTAATTTCATTGATATTTTCTTTTCATATTTCATATATATGAATATGAAATTGAATTTAGATTTCTATTTAGATATCTAATTTATCTAGATCTAAATAGTTTTCTTTTCTATTTTCTAAATAGAATCTAAAATATATAACTAATATTTAAGAAATAGAAGAAATTGAAAGAATCAATAAATAAAAGAAAAAAAGAATAAGAATCATTAGAAAATAGCTAAGATCTGCTAGTTTCCTGTATTCCTATACACTATTGCTCTTATATCCGCCCGCTTAGCTCAGAGGTTAGAGCATCGCATTTGTAATGCGATGGTCATCGGTTCGATTCCGATAGCCGGCTCTTTTTTTATCTATTTTTTTATTTACATGATTGAAAATCTCTACTCTCGCTTTCTCTAAATGTCGGATCACCGATCTATTATGTCATGATAACTTGCAGCTATAGCTATAAAGAAAAAAGTTGACTAGAACAATTAGATCTCTACAGAAGAAATTGGAAAACGTAACCTTCGCTTGAATTTCCTATATATACAAAAAATCCGAATATTGATAAAATTTAATTGATCAAATTTATTTTATTCTGTTTTGTAGGACTTTAGTAAATTGAGTTTTGCTTTGCTGATCCTTTAGTTCAGTCTGATTTTATATTTTTTTGTCAAATAAAAATGAATCAAAAAGGAGCCTTTCTATGTCTCGTTACCGAGGACCTCGTTTCAAAAAAATACGCCGGCTGGGGGTTTTACCAGGACTAACTAGTAAAAGACCCAGATCCAGAAGTGATCTTCAAACCCAATTGCGCTCTGGAAAAAGATCACAATATCGTATTCGTTTAGAAGAGAAACAGAAATTGCGTTTTCATTATGGTCTGACAGAACGACAATTACTTAAATATGTGCATATTGCTGGAAAAGCCAAAGGGTCAACAGGCCAGGTTTTACTACAACTACTCGAGATGCGTTTGGATAACATCCTTTTTCGATTAGGTATGGCTTCGACCATTCCAGGAGCCAGACAATTAGTTAACCATAGACACATTTTAGTTAATGGTCGTATAGTGGATATACCAAGTTATCGTTGCAAACCCCGAGATATTATTACTACGAAGGATAAAGAAAGATCGAAAACTCTGATTCAAAATTATCTTGTTTCATCCCCCCGCGGGGAATTGCCAAACCATTTGACTATTGACTCCTTACAATATAAAGGATTTGTAAATCAAATAATAGATAGTAAATGGATCGGTCTGAAAATAAATGATTTGTTGGTCGTAGAATATTATTCCCGTCAGACTTGATTCTAACGAAAATAAAAAAGCAAGGTTCATACCAATTTTAACTCCTTTCGCTGAAGTAAATAGAATACCTCGTACCCTGTCTCATTCACGTATCAAAAAAGGATCGGCAATAGAATTCTTTTGATTTTTTTCTTCTTTTCAATATCAAGAGGATCTTTCTATTTGTATTTTCGCAGGTATTAATTAGGGATAGATAATGTTTATTAAATAAGGCGTTAAAATAATGATATCAATTCTTATTTTCTTTGATACATTGTAGTAAGTAACGTTGATGAATGAAAAGAAACGGAGAGAGAGGGATTCGAACCCTCGGTAAACAAAAGTCTACATAGCAGTTCCAATGCTACGCCTTGAACCACTCGGCCATCTCTCCTACAGAATGTTATTCTTGACCAAAATCCGAATGAATAGCGAGTCCTTCTATCTTAATTATCTGAATTGTAGTACATGTATGACCGCCCGATGCGATGGTTCCATAAAAAAAAATTTCTTTTTCAATTTCATATTTATCAACAACAACTTCTTTCATCAGCTAACCCATGGAATTCATGAATCGTCCGATGAATCTTTTTATTTCAACTATTTCAATTGTATGGTGTGGCACATACACGTTATGCGAACAAAAAGGATGGTTACATTATTTGAATTTGATTGAATGATTATTCTATTCTTTTCCTTTTTGGATCATAACCAAATCAAAAATTCTCGAGTTCTAAAAATTCATAGAAAACTTGGTTATTCAACTTAGATGAAATAGTAATAGCAGTATACTGGTATACTACGAAATTGGAATGAAATCTAATCTGATTCAACTATTTCATTTCATCTTTGTTCAAAAGAGAGACACCACATTTTTTCCAATAAGTCTGTTTTTATGTTATTTTGTACTGTACAATTCCTTTTTTTGTGGGATCGTTTTCCCCGAAAGGGGATGAGAAGAATTATAGAATGAATTGCTAATTATGCCTAGATCTCGAATAAATGGAAATTTTATTGATAAGACCTCTTCAATTGTAGCCAATATTTTATTACGAATAATTCCGACAACTTCAGGAGAAAAAAAGGCATTTACCTATTACAGAGATGGTGCGATTTGATTTTTTCTTGTTTTTTTTTACCCCTCAGTTTTACGAGAAAAAGAACGTAGTTAGGAATAGAAAAAAAAACAAATTAGTGAAATAAACCTACGCTTGGTGAAGGTGAAGTTTAGAGATAGAGCAATTCCTTCTGTCGTGTATCCTCGATTGATGCAGCCTTAGATGCTTCA